GAATTTAAATATCAGAATAGCTGATATAGTCATCATTCAATGGGTCAGGTCCACTTACTTTTTCTTTATTTAGAATTTGATAGTGGGTGCGATAAGAACATTGGAGAAATAAGAACACCTTGGTTTGTTGATTAATAATAGGAATTGTATATATATAGAGTATTATAGAATATTTCTGTTATGTCCCAGGACAAAAAATTTGTGAATAATGAGACATGAGGAGGACTACTATGTCACTACAGGTGGACTACTCCTAATACGTGCAATTAGTCATTTTGCTAATCAATAAATGTTCAACTTCCTAACTTAACTATAAGTCAGAATAATCAGAATTCGTTATAATGGTGGTTATCCTTTTCTTTTTAGAAAAAATAATAGAGATATTTTCCGCTGAAAAACGAAGGCTAAAACTTGAGTTTAGTGGAAAAAAAAAAAGCCCTTTATCGGATTTGAACCGATGACTTACGCCTTACCATGGCGTTACTCTACCACTGAGTTAAAAGGGCCGTTTTATTCAATTCATGAATTAGCCATTTTTTTTCCATTATGAGTCTACTGCATATATGTATATATGTACTATATGTACATAATATATACGTATATGCATAGGAGTTCATTCAGGAACAATAGATTGGATTTACTCCAAAAGTAGATAAGATTATTATTTTGAATTTTTGAAAAAAAAAAATTCAAAAAAATCATAACATAAAAGTAGGAAAGACTTTTTGGATCTAGTCATACCATTAGACTATATTGACAATTCCAAAAAACTGCTCATACTATCATCATAGTATGATGATGGTCGGGCGTATATGCCCCTATCGTCTAGTGGTTCAGGACATCTCTCTTTCAAGGAGGCAGCGGGGATTCGACTTCCCCTGGGGGTAGGGTACTATGAAAGGAAGTTGATCATAGATTATCAATAAGCCTAGAATGAATTCTTCCTGGGTCGATGCCCGAGCGGTTAATGGGGACGGACTGTAAATTCGTTGGCAATATGTCTACGCTGGTTCAAATCCAGCTCGGCCCAATAATTCACCGCTCCATGAATATGATATAACCAATTTGTCTTCCATAAACGGAAATGCCTAATCCGTAGAAATAAAGAGAAAGGGTCAATTTTTTTTCTCTATCCCTTTCTCTTTCTGATCTTTCTAAGGATCTAATTCATGATACTTTACTTAATTAAGTAAAGTATCATGAAAAGCAAACAAAAAAGTTTAGTTCTTTTTTCTCATTGAAAGATTGATTATCCACTTTTGGCCGTAAAATAATTATTGGTTACTAGTAATCCGTGTCACTCTCACTATAGCCCATATTATATGTGGATATGATATCAGTATATCATTCCTGTCTTTCTTACAATACGACGACTAGGACTAGAATGTTCTTATGATTACATTAAGAATATGTATGCCATACACCTCGCTGGGATTGTAGTTCAATTGGTCAGAGCACCGCCCTGTCAAGGCGGAAGCTGCGGGTTCGAGCCCCGTCAGTCCCGAACTAGGATCCGGTGAATTTATCAATTCATCTCTCTCTTTTCACGGAAAAGGGGGACAGGAAGCAAGATCTAATCCCCAGTGGGGATCCTTATTTCTTTTGTTTTTTATTTCGCATTTATCATCACACAAATACGGATACGGGAATTTCAAATCTTTCCACTACTCCCGATTGATAAAGGAGAGACATATCATATGTACATTAGTACAATCGGTGGTATTACTATATTCAGTATTTTAAGAGATACCATCCTCGTCTTACTTTCTTTTTCGATTGTTCTTGATCAATGAAATGGAGTAGAGTGATCCTATTTTACCGGGAGTACATACAAAAATTGTATTCGTTTATTGTACGATGGACAATGAACTTAACATAATTACCTCGACAGAGTACTTTTCAGGTTAAACCACACCTTTTCTAGTTCTGACTTTGTTTGTGTATCCTCAAATGACTAATTGTAAACAATCTATCTCATTCTCATTCAAATTGCAGACATCGTTTTTGATGTATGCATTCCAGTACAAATAAATACAAGAAAGAGGATACTAATAAAATAAAAGAAAAGACCAAGCAAGGACCCTTTTCAGTAAATTTGTTGGAATATTTGATCTTTTTTATTTAATCCCCTTTTTTCCATCTCACCTCGTTTGGGTCTGTGTGTGACCCATAGAATACCGGTCATATAATACCTCATAATTGTAAGTATAATACACAGGAAGGGGAGTTGTATAAGATAAGGAAGACAGTAGGTTATAGAAAAAAAAAGTGGAAGGGGATGAAAAATCCAATGGGATTCCTGATCCAATAAAAAATCCCATTTCGTAATTAGTATGGATAAAGGATCTTCCCATGTTATACTATTCAATTCTCGACGATGAATCGATTTGATAGATCAGATATTGTTATTCATAATATTGATCCTATTCGGTATCATCAGGATCAATTCATCCCAATGAATTTACAGGAGTTAAATTTCTCATCTCTATGGGATTACATCCCGAGTTATTGCGAAGAAAAAAAAGAAATAATGAAATTATGGAAGTCAATATTCTCGCATTTATTGCTACTGCACTGTTCATTCTAGTTCCTACTGCTTTTTTACTTATTATCTACGTAAAAACAGTCAGTCAAAATGATTAATTTGAATCTGAATTATTAGTTCTTATCAATCCTTTTTTCAATGATTGAAGAAATGAAAGAAAGGGATTAAAAGAAAATTCCAAGTCTTAAATGAAATGATCTGGTTGGAATCATAAAGTGTGGTAGAAAGGACTATATATAGTCCTTTCTACCACACTTTAGAGTATTTTTTATTATCTAATATTGTATACAATGATATTATCATATAAAGTTGTATTGTATACAGATATAGACTTTATCTAAATGGAGGGTTTATATAGATCAATTTACAATATGTATGTATATGATGTATTAGATGTACATCTAATCTAAATAGTAGACTAGTACATCAAAATAGCAGTCTAATTCTATTTCTTTTTTTCGCTACATCCACTCGATTTCGATCAACCCAAAATAATCGAAGGCCAATTCTTCTAATTTCTAGGTTTCTTATAATTTTATATATAGGTTCCGGGATCCATCAAAAGAATCAATAGAGGAAGAATAGTATGGGAATATACTATAGCAAAAGAAAACAAAACCAAGGAATTTTTTTGATTTCCCATCCCAAGAAGTCATTGATTGAGCCATTAACAGATCATTTACGAAGTTCTATGGTAACTTCTTCAGATTTTGAAAGGAATTAGTAAAGGGGACTCGGACCATTTTTCATGCTTAAACATGACATGAGATGAGTCAAAAAAGCATAAAAAAATCTCTAGGAGTCTAAAATGTTAAATGTATGATATGTGGTGGATCACTCAGCGGAAGAAAGATCTAATTTTATTATGTGTAGAACCTCTTTGGACAACCACTAGTCACTTCCAGTAGAAAGTAAGTATCGTCGTAATCTAATAGCAGAACGATTTGTTCTTAGAACAGTGAAAGTAAAGAAAGAGAGAAACAAATAAAGAAAAAACTAGGGATTGGTTTTTTCTCATTGTAATATCCATAATTCTGGTAAGAACAGGTTTATCCAAACAGAATATTTAGAAGGAATTCGGTTGGAAAAAATTTCCTATCATGCGTAGATTTGGGTTTTGAAATACAACTAAACTATAGTAATCATTCATTGTTTGATCGAATGGTTATTATTCATTATTGTCTTTCCAGTATAATTTTGAAAGAGAGACAAGCTTTTTAAAAATAAAGCTTCGAAAAACGATCAATGCAAAACGATCAATTAAACAATTGATACAATTCGATTACTCAATCGATTACTCAATCGATTACTCAATCGATTACTCAATCAATTATTAATATACCTAGAGTCCACTCCTTCCCCATACTACGAGTGAAAGGGAAAATGTAAAGACTACCATTAAAGCAGCCCAAGCGAGACTTACTATATCCATGTGAATTATATCTCCTATTTCTATGAAGGAATTATTCCATTATTGATCAATAATCATAGTAGAATCAATGGCGCAGAGTCAAAATAGGATTCTGACTTAAGGCTAGGCTATTGATGAACCAATTCAATGAATCCACTCGTAACAGATTCTTTATAGGATTTCTGGTAGAATTGGGGAGTATTAAGTAAAAATACGATACACACACCTTTTCCTTGAAAATTGCAAAGGAATGCTCCTAATGGAACATGTGGGAATAGTAAGACCTATTGTTTGTTTTGTTACCTTTCTTTCATAAGCAAAAATATCAAAAAAAAAATATATCATCAAGATAGATAACTATCTATTGGATACCTACATTTCCTATTTGATCTAAGCCTTACTGTCTTTCTTTCTGTGAAAGAATGGGGAGACATCACTACCATTATTACATACATTTTTTTTGTAATCTCCTTACACGACCAAAGAAATCTTTTTTTTTGACTTTGACTCTGTTATTCTATAAGATAAGAGCCGACCAACCACCCTGATTGAATGTTTGAGTACTCGGAGTCTCTCGTAAGTATGGATACAAAGTATCTTCACTTCAGTCCTTTCCACAACTCCTAAATTGATTTCCCATCAGCCTATCCACAGACAGAGTCAGTAGACCTTACGTTAGTGTAGGTAGTGTAAGATAATTAGGAAGACTTGACAGTCTTTCATATAATCTTTTCTTCAATCCTAGGAGCAAAAATGGAATGTCCTTTAGGAACCTTTGGATACCAAGATTTCTGACCTCTTACTTTCGTAGTTCTGGAATTAATAAGTAAGCCTTACCTCATCCCTATTGGTATATCTGTTTGGGCCGCTACCCAGAACCCAAACAGAGCCAGATTTTGAGAAAACAACTTACAGTCTTTTATAGAACTATGTATTCTATAAATCAAGTATCGACAAGCCCCGTCCTTTGCCTTTGCTTATGCAGGGCAAGAATTTGTCGAGTTCTATTCTATCAGTAGAATAAGAAATTCTAAGTATTTTGTT